TGTTGCTAAAATATCGGTATTAAGCCCGAAACTGCCAGCGGATGGCCAGTGAGCTAAAAAAACGAAAGAATGGGTTACATTTTTCATATGCTCTCCTTTTATAGATAGGACAAACAAAGAACAAAGTTTTTCGATCACTTACTTCGCTCGCCCTTTTTTGATCGGTTTTTTTAATGCAAATAGATTCAATCTAGTAATTTCTTTTAGATTAATTCTTAGGTCTTCTTTGACCTGTGAAAGACCTCCTTTGTTGAAATGCTGTGTTCCCAAAATTCCTAAAATAAAAGGAAAAAAACTTTCTGCTTTCCTAAACTAAGGACGGGAAGGAAGAAGGCGAGCATATCTTCTAAATTAATCATACTCAACTTAGCCCTTCCTGGGGTGGGATATTGTCTGTCCCGATAAATAGCAAATTCCAGCAGTAATAAATAGGAATAAATAAAATAAAGTATTGATATAATTGGAATTGCAGAAGCAAATATCCATTTAACTAAAAAAAGAAAAAAGTATCTAATCGAAAGAGCTTATTTTATTTGTTAGGATTAAACAAAAGGGTTCGCAAATAAAAGCGCTAGTGCCACAACTAGTCCATAAATTGTTAAAGCTTCCATAAAAGCTAGACTAAGCAATAAAGTACCTCGTATTTTACCTTCTGCTTCTGGCTGTCTCGCAATACCTTCTACAGCTTGTCCTGCAGCAGTACCTTGACCAACTCCAGGCCCAATAGAAGCAAGCCCTACGGCCAATCCAGCAGCAATAACAGAAGCAGCAGCAATTAGTGGATTCATGGTGAGTTCCTCGTGTCAAAAAAAAAATGGTTAAGGATACAATCAACCAAGAAATTCTTACTTCTAAGCTCTATTGGGGAGAAGTATACTTCATAAGCTCTATCTCTATTGGGGAGAAGTAACTAAAAAAGTATAAATTCAAATTATAATTTGAATTGTCCGAACTACATAGAAGGGAATTCCATATCTCGGATTAGATAATGAATCTAACCTAGGAATATATAATACCCTATATACATCTTTTTCTTCTATTTTGTTTGCGTATTTTTCTATTGAATAGGATTCTAAAATAATTGCTTAACGCGGAAAACCGCACAAAAGATGACTCCACCCCACTTCTAGACATTAAGGATATATAGTATAGATCTAGTCTGACTCCACCCTCCCTCCTTACTATACTTTGACAATTCCATAATATAGTCTATTTTCTCTCCTACAACTCTAGGTTGTATATTCATATGCATTTCTAACTATTCTATTTTTTTTACAACCAAGCGCATTATCTGGAACCATGCATGAATTGAGCTAAGCTGAAAAAACAAAAATACTATTTCCAAAACTAGTCAATTCAATGATGCCCCTCCATGGATTCACCTATATAGGCTGCGGCTAATGTTGCAAAAATAAGAGCTTGAATACCGCTTGTAAATAATCCAAGAAACATGACAGGTATAGGGACTACTAAGGGGACTAAAGAAACAAGAACAACAACGACTAATTCATCCGCTAATATATTCCCGAAAAGTCGAAAGCTAAGCGATAATGGTTTTGTGAAATCCTCTAGGATGTTAATTGGTAAAAGGATTGGGGTTGGTTTAATATATTTCTCGAAATAGCTCAACCCTTTTTTGCTAAGACCCGCATAAAAATATGCTGCTGACGTGAGTAAAGCTAAAGCAACAGTAGTATTTATATCATTCGTGGGCGCTGCTAATTCCCCATGAGGTAACTCTATAATTTTCCAAGGTAAAAGAGCACCCGACCAATTCGAAACAAAAATAAAAAGGAACATAGTTCCAATAAAGGGAACCCAGGGACCATATTCTTCTCCAATCTGAGTTTTGCTCAAGTCTCGAATAAACTCAAGGACATATTCAAAGAAATTCTGACCGTCGGTCGGGATGGTTTGTGGATTCCGAACAGCTATGACAACTGAACCTAACAAGATAGTAATTACGACCCAAGAAGTGATGAGTACTTGGGCATGAATTTGGAAACCTCCTATTTGCCAATAGAAGTGTTGGCCTACTTCTACACCCGATATATCGTATAACCCCTTGAGTGTTTTAATGGAACAAGGTATAATATTCATATTGTCCTCTGATAAAAATTGAACTTCAAAAAAGGAATTCTTTTGATTCAACCATCTCTTTCTCAACTCAGCAACTTGAAGTATTAATCTTATATTTAGGATACCAAGAAAGCACATCAGATCATAATATATATCAATACCCTCTAATATATATCAATATTCCCCTTCTTTTTTCTATGCAAAACAAAAAAAATATAGTAAGTGATTCCATAAATCTACACAGTTGCCCAAGAATTCACTATTCTTCTTAATCAATGATTTCTTATATAGAGAGAACGACCTTCACAAATAGCAAATACTAATTTGTTAAGAATCAATCGAATTGAAGTCATAGTGTCATCGTTGGCTGGAATCGATATATTCGCGAGATCCGGGTCGCAATTTGTATCGACTAAAGAAATAGTAGGAATCCCCAAAATGGCACATTCCCGAAGAGCTATATACTCTTTTTGCTGATCAAGGACGATCACAATGTCTGGCAATCTCGTCATATATTTGATCCCGCCGAGATATCTTTGCAAGGTAGATAATTTTCTCTTCAAGATTGCCACATCTCTTTTTGGGAGATGTTGGAATTTTCCCATTTTTTCTTCTGCTCTTAAATCTCGAAATTGAGAAAGTCTAGTTTTCGTAATCGACCAATTAGTTAACATACCACTGAACCACTTTTTATTAACATAATGACAACGAGCCCTTATTGCAGCTGATGCTACTAAATCCGTTGCTCTTTTTTTTGTGCCAACAATTAAGAAACTTTTTCCCTGACTTGCTGCATCAAAAACTAAATCACAACCTTCTGATAAAAAACGAGCCGTTCTAGCGAGATTTATAATATGAGTACCTTTACGCTTTGCCGAAATGTAAGGGGCCATTTTAGGATTCCATTTCTTAATACCATGACCAAAATGAACTCCTGCTTCTATCATCTCTTTCAAATTGATGTTCCAATATCTTCTTGTCATTTTTTCCACACTTCCTTTTGATTTTTTCTTTTTTTTTTCATCCTACCATTCCATTACGGAATTTTATTCTTTTTGAAGATTAAGAAAGAGCCGAAATAGCTTGAAATAAATAATAATTGTTCCAAAGGAACCTTCCCTTCTACTGAGAGTTGGCCATTGATACATTGTATAAACATAACCTTAAATGTATTAACCGACTTCTTTATACTTAATTTTAAAATTTTAAATAAAAATAGAAAATTTGACCTCTTAGTGTTCTAAGTTCAAAAGTCTAGTAAAGTAAAAAAATCTGCTTTATGTATCCTTAAATCGTATAAATGGGGGTAAATGGGGGTTCTGATGTCTCATAGAAATTGTTTGTTACGTCAGAATCTGAAGAAACTAATTCTGTATGGAGAAACAAAAAATCTCTCATTTCGGAGGCGAATAGATTTTGTTTTTGAATTTCGAAATAAAGGTTCTTGTCTTGTGGGGAACGGTGCAAAAATTTTAGGAATCCGGTACCAACAGGTATAATCCCCCCCAGAACTACGTTTTCTTTCAACCCTTTCAACCAATCAATGCGACCTCGTAGGGCAGCTTTTGCTAAAACTCGAGCAGTTTCTTGAAAACTTGCTTCAGATATGAAACTTTGGGTATTCAGGGAAGCCCTTGTTATTCCCAATAAGATTGCCCGATAATAGATCGATTCATCCAAAGCTCGCCCTGCTCGTTCCGCTCGCAATAGTCCGATTAATTCCCCAGGTGAAAAAACATTAGACATTCCATCTTCGGAAACCCGCACTTTTGATGTTACTTGGCGTATAATAATTTCTATATGTCTATTATGAATTTGTACCCCTTGAGATCGGTAAACCTTTTGGATTTTATTAACCAAAGAGATACGACTTTGGGCTATGGTTAGCTCAGCTCCAATCAAGAATCCCCAGGGGACCCCAAGAATTCTTGGTATACGCTCATTCCAATCCTCAATTCTCCTTTCTAGATTCGGGGATAATGAATCAATTGAACGCGCTTCAAAGATTTGTTCTACTTTTGGAAGCCCTTGCGTTATGTCACTAGATCTCGATTTTTCATATATAAACGTAACTAACCTATCCCCCTTGTAAAAGATTTCTCCATAATGACCATTAACAGTTGCTCCTGTAGTGGCCAAATAAGGTTTAGCTGCTCTTATAACAAAGGAATCCATATTAACAATGAAAATTTGACCAGATTTTTTTATGTGCGATTTAAATAGACATACATTTTCAAAAATAAATTGTCCAAGGTGAATTATTGCTGATGTCTCTTCCCAAGAATAATGATGGACAAAGCGACAATTCAAAAGTAATGGATCCAACATTATGTTACTATCGAAATTCGAAATCCTTTGATTTTCATCTATTAAAGAGTATTTTAGTCCTTGAAGTACGTGGAAGGTTTGTTTCAAATTGGCAAGGAACAAATATTTTTTTAACAGCATCTTATTATACGTTAGTAAATAGTAAGATGAATAAAAATTCGATATACTAGGTACAATAACGCCTAAGGGTCCAAAAATTTCTTGAATAGGAATTCTAGGATTCAATTCTTTTATCGCATTGGGATGTTTTAAATTCTTGAATAAAGCAATTCGAGAACAGTTGGATGCCGACAAAATCATCAAAGGTTGGTATTCTTTATTTCGATTCAACAATGTGCCAATAGCTTCTTGATGTTGGCTAAGTGATTCAATCTTCGCCTTAGAATAAAAGGAATTGATATTGGTGCGATCTAACCTATTATGGGGAATCGGTCCCGCACTTGTCCTATCATACCTTTTTCGTGTATATGAAATAGTAGACTTGACTAACTCAATTCTTAGGAAATCGCGAATAAGGTCATTTGCTCTTACCTCAACAAGGGAAGCACCAGATTTCTCTTTTTCTTCTTGTTCCCAATTCACTACTAAGCAAGTTCTAACAAATTGACTATTTGTGTGATAAATTCTTTGAGTTAACTTGCTATTTTCATGAGAAATAAAATTGACAAGTCGAAGTTGGAGATTATCTTCTTCTTGCAAGAGATCCTGTGGGAAAAGTGTTGCTAAATTTCTCCCTTCGTCCATTTCATATGCGACTGCAGGGCGAACGAAAACAAAATACTTTTCCTTGCTCTTGAGAATTTTTTTTCGTTGAACATAGACCCAATTTTTCCTTTTTTTTGATTCCTTAGAATATTTTTTTTTTCTTTCTGGTGGTATCAAACAGCCACCTAATACCTTATCCGCCTCTTCAGGAAAATGAATATCTCCGGAAAATATTTTGAGTTCTGTATGGCTTTTTTTTCTCCTCACTCGGACCAGTCCGCCTAGTCGACTTCTTGTATTTTTTGTGAGTTGTGTATTCACTCCAATAATACTATTGTCAAGTACCTTTAGGTATGAAGATCTCGGCAAGATATGCAGTTCTTGAAGAATGAAAAAAAACCGATCCACTTCTTTTTGATATTTTAGACTAAATTCTTTTGTTCCTCGATGCTCAATCAAACCCTCTTTTTTTAAGATAGAATCTTCCTCTGGACTATCGTATTCGTCCTCGGACTCTTCTTCTAAGTCTTCCTCTAAAGTCCCATATTTGTCCTCTGAGCTTTCCCCGGGGTTCCCATATTCGTCTTCTGAGTCTTCCTCTAGAGTTCCATATTCGCCCTCTCGGATCCTATATTTGCTCTCTGGGCTTCCATATTCGTCTTCTGATTCTTTCTCTAAAGTCCTATATTCGTTCTCTGGGTTCCCATATTCGTTCTCTGGGCTCCCATATTCGTCTTCTAGGGTTTCATATTCGTATTCGCCCTCTCGGGTCCTATATTCGTCTTCTAGGGTCTCATATTCGTCTTCTAAGTCTTCCTCTCGAGTCCTATATTCTTCCTCTAGGGTCCTATATCTAAATTTAACAATTCCCGAACCCTTTTTATCTTTTCTATATTGTGGATCGTCAAAATAAGCAAAAATAGTATTTCTACGTAAAACACCCATAAAGGGTATTTCAATCGAAATCCCCAAACAGGATATTAGTTCTTTCTCTTGTTCTTGATGGTATTGTAAGGGAATGACGAACCTATTTCTTCGCTTTTTTGCCAACAAATCCGAATTATCTTGAAAAATAGAAGGATAGATCAAATTCCAATGGCCATTGGCCATGATTCGACCCGACCTTGAATAATCAAAAATTTCCCTATCTTTTTTACCATAAGTATTTATTTGATCTTGATCCTTGTGGAGTGAAAAAGACGCTATACTGGATCTGCATATACTTACTGACAATATCCATAAATGGCTTGTTTTTGGTAATCGACGAAGATTACCATATTGATATTCGGGCGCATGGTAAACATCAGTACTCCAGTGCATTTCGCCGTCTGATTCGGAATAAATATGCTTTTGTACCCTTTCTTTAAAATGTAAAGTGGACGTTCCGGCACGAATCTCCGCAATTACTTGTTCGGATTTTACATATTGATCATTTTGCACTAGAATCAAGCTTTTTGAGGGAATACTCACACTATATAGAATATCCTGACTCTGGATAGTTACATGCAAGTCTATATAACATAGAAAAGCAGGCTGTCCATGGCGGGTACGTGTGGGGTGAACCAAATTTTCAGTGAATTGGATTTTTCCATTTGAAGGGGATCGTACAAGGTCGGCAGTACCCCCTGTGAATACTCCGCCAGTATGAAAAGTTCTTAATGTTAGTTGAGTCCCGGGCTCCCCAATTGATTGACCCGCAATAATACCTACGGCTTCTCCCAATTCTACGAGATCACTATGAGTAGGACTCCGGCCATAACATAATTGACAGATCCAAGAAGTGCTTCGGCAGGTAAAGGGGGTTCTAATATATATTGGTTGTGCTCGAAATGGTTGTGCTCGAAAGGCAGTTATGAATCGATTCACTAATCCAATTCCGATATCTTGATTTCGAGCGGCAATGCATCGTGAACCGATATATATATCGTCTGCTAATACACGACCAATTAGTGTTTGGGCAAAAAGTTTTTCCGTCATCCCATTTTGAGGACTCACAGAAATACCTCGGATAGTACCACAATCTCTTCTACGCACAAGAATATGTTGAACTACTTCAACAAGTCGACGTGTAAGATATCCAGCATCTGCTGTTCGTACAGCAGTATCTACAACCCCTTTGCGGGCTCCATAGCAGGAAATTATATATTCTGTCAAAGAAAGCCCCTCGCGTAAATTGCTTTGAATAGGTAAATCAATCATTTGGCCTTGAGGGTCTGCCATTAATCCTCTCATACCTACTAATTGGTGTACCTGAGATGCATTTCCTCTGGCTCCTGAAAAAGACATTAGATAGACTGGATTAGAAGGATCCGTTATCCGAAAATTCGAATTCATTTCTTGTTTCAAATATTCACTTGTCGCATACCATATCTCAACGGATTGGCGTAATTTTTCTACCGCGTGTATAGCCCCATAATAATAGTGTTTCTCCAAAAGAAAACTTTGTTGCTCTGCGTCTTGGACTAACCATCCCTTAGAGGGTATTGTTAAAAGATCCTCGATTCCTAACGAAATCGATGTAGTAGTGGCTTGATGGAAGCCCAGAGTCTTTAGTTGATCCAGTATATGGGATGTATATCCCATTCCGAAATGATCTATTAATCTGCTAATAAGTCGTTTCATACCAGTTCCGTCTATCTCTTTATTATGAAAGACCAGATTGGCCCGTTCCGCCATACATAAGTACCCCCTTTTCGGCTGAGTAGGATTCGACAATTGCTGAGTAGGATTCGACAATGGGCCTGAGTCAGTGATTCGCAAATTTAATTAACTTCATTTCCTTAATCTCAATCTGGATTCGCGTGGCAAAAATGATGATACTACGGAAATCGGAATGCCCCCAAAAAGGGTAGGGGCATCACCGAATCTAACTTCCTTGTTTAGATAATGTATGAATAGGCCTGACTAAATCCTTGTATGGCTTCCTCTATTTCTCTATAAAAAGAAATATGACCGAGAGTGGTTCGAATGTATATAGAACGAATTTCTTTTTTTCTATTTCCCACTATTAGATAGTGGGCATAAATCTCATGATAACTCCCCAAAGATTCATATTGAACTTCAATTGGAACTTCTCTTGACCCAATGACGCGTTGATCCAGTTTCCATCGTAGCCACAAGGGACTGTCTAAACTGATTAGTTTCTGTCTATAAGCTCCCAGTGCATCATAAGAACTAGAAAAGTAGGGTTCTTTATCTTTCGTATACTTAGAATTATTATTATTGTAATTTACTTTTTGATTTGGATAGTTTTCGAAACTATTATATCTATTTGCACAAATACCTCGACGGTTTCCAATCGTTAATACATAAAGCCCGATAAGCATGTCTTGGGTTGGTACGCAAATAGGATCTCCAATAGCGGGAGATAAGAGATTCATATGAGAAAACATAAGTAAACGGGCTTCCGCCTGAGCTTCCAAGGATAAAGGTAGATGAACAGCCATTTGATCCCCATCAAAGTCCGCATTGAAACCCTTACACACTAATGGGTGTAAAGAAATAGTACGCCCCTCTACTAAAGTGGGTTGAAAGGCCTGTATGCCTAATCTATGCAGGGTGGGTGCTCTATTTAATAGTACAGGATGTCCCCGCATAACTTCTTGAAGTATTTCCCATACAATGGGTTCCTTTTCCCAAATTTTCCTTTTAGCAATCCTGACATTAGAAGTAGCGCGTTTCGTGATTAAATCGCGAATTACAAATAGCTGAAAAAGCTTTATTGCTATCTCTAGAGGTAATCCACATTGATGTAATGAAAGCGAAGGACCCACAACAATGACAGAACGCCCTGAGTAATCGACCCGTTTCCCAAGCAGAGTCTCGCGAAACCTTCCCTCTTTACCTTCAATTACATCTGAAAGTGATTTGTATACTTTATTGTGACCATCCCTTATCGGTTGCCCCCGGGACCCACTATCAAGAAGTGTATCCACGGCTTCTTGTACCAATTTTTCCTGGCACATTACTAAGTCTGCAGGCGCTAATTCACTTCTTTTTAATAGATAGGCAAGGTTGTTGTTCCGACGGATAACTCTCTTATAAAGTTCATTAATGTCCGAAGTCACTACTTTATCTCCAGACCTATAAACAATGGGTCTCAATTCGGGAGGAAGAACCGGTAATAAGCACAAAACCATCCATTCCGGTTCCACATTTGTTTGAATAAAATGTTTCGCCAATTGCATGCGTCTAATCAAAAAAACTTTTCTTATTCGTCTTTTTCTATCTTCCCATTCATCTCCACTATATCCCTCGTCTTCTAATTCCTTCCATTCGACCAAGGAATTCTCTATAATAATTCGCAAATCCAAATCTGCTAATTGTTCTCTAATAGCACCTGCTCCTGTCGCAATTTCCCGATTTCGAAATGTTGCAAAGCCTGGGGTAGAAAAAAAGGGAGAAATGCTGTGGTTACAGGATGAAATTTCCTCTTCGAATAAACCTCGTAATCGTAAAAAAGTAGGTTTTTTAGTGCTGGGCCTAGCAAAAGAGAAATCGCCGTATACTAGGCCCTCCAACTTCTTAAGAGGTTTATCTAAAAGATTGGCGATATAACTAGGAAGACCTTTCAAATACCACACATGAGTCACGGGACATGCGAGTTTGATGTATCCCATTTGATATCTTCGTATCCGAGAATCCACAAATTCTACCCCGCACTTTTGGCAAAATCTCTCGTCTTCGTTTTCAGCTCCGCTCGCTCGAGAATTGCCACAAGCGCAAATTCCGCTTTTTATGGGTCCAAAGATTCTTTCGCAAAACAATCCATCTTTTTCTGGTTTATCAGTTTTATAATGAAAAGTAGAGGGCCTTGTGACTTCGCCAACGACTTCTCCATTAGGTAGGTTTTTGTTAGCCCAAGCCTTTATTTGTTGAGGGGAAACGAGTCCAATTTGAAGTTGTTGATGTTTATATTGGTCAATCATAAAATAGAAATAAGAAAAGAATTAATATTTATTCCGATCAAATCAAACTTCCTCCCTATTAACCTGGAAGTTCTTATCAGATACAAGGAAATGATTCAGTTCTAGAGCCAAAGATCGTAGTTCTCGAACGAGCACTCGAAAAGATTCTGGAGGATCCTCGTGATTAGGTATTCGTTTTCCCCAGATCGTAGCATTAAGTATTTCTTGGCGAGCTATAAGATGGTCAGATTTATAAGTAAGTATCTCTTGTAAAATATGAGCAACACCAAATCCTTCTAAAGCCCAAACTTCCATTTCTCCTACTCGTTGTCCCCCTTGCTTGGCTCTTCCTCTAACGGGTTGTTGTGTAACAAGTGAGTAGGGCCCAGTAGAACGCCCATGAATTTTCTCATCAACTTGATGAATTAATTTTAAGATATAGGACTTCCCTATTAGAACAGGTTGTTCGAAGGGGTCTCCTGTTCTTCCATCAAATATTCTGCTTTTTCCCGGGTACTCGGGTTCAAATACCCATGGATTTTTTGTTTCTTTACTGGCTTCATATAATTCTGAAAACACAAGTTTTCTTGAAGCCTCTTGCTCATATCTCTCATCAAAGGGTGCTATTCTATAATGTTTCTTTAGCAGATCCCCCGCTAATCCGAGCGAGCTTTCAAATATTTGTCCCACATTCATTCGGGAGGGTACTCCTAAGGGATTGAAGACCATATCAACAGGTGTTCCATCTTGCAAATAGGGCATATCTTGCCTAGGCAAAATTTTGGAAATGATCCCCTTATTCCCATGTCTTCCGGCTACTTTATCCCCAACTTTGATTTCACGTTTCTGTAAAATATATACACGAACCGTTATGTCGAGGGGGTCCCTCTGGATCCATTTCACGTCGATAACGCGCCCTCTTCCACCTATAGGTAATTTGAGAGAAGTTTCTTTTGAAGTAGATACCTCAAGGCCAAATATGGCCCGTAATAATCCAGCTTCCGCGATATACGACGATTCACTCGCTATCTGAGGCGTTAATTTACCTACTAAAATATCACCTGTTTCTACCCAGGATCCCAACCTAACAACTCCATTTATGTCCAAATTGCGGAGTAAATGTTCTTCTAGATGTGGTATTTCTTTAGTGATTTTTTCAGCAGAGCCTTGGCTTGTCGTATCCGTCTGAATTTCATATTTCCGGATGTGAAAAGAGGTATAAATATCCTCATATACCAAACGTTCGCTAATTAGTACTGCATCTTCAAAATTGTAACCCTCCCATGGCATATAAGCTACTAATACGTTTTTTCCTAAAGCAAGTTCCCCCCCAACTGTAGCAGCTCCCTCTGCTAAAATTTGTCCTTTTTTAATGGATTTACCCTGTGGAACCCGGGGTTTTTGGTGCATACAAGTATTTTTGTTAGAGCGACGGTGGTTAACTAAAGGAATACTTATAGTCTTCCCACTACTTGATAAAAGGATCTTATGACTATCAGTAGAAACGATCTTTCCCTCGCGTTCGGCTATAATGGAAACCCTCGAATCTAGAGCTGTTTGGCGCTCCAATCCAGTTCCAACAATGCACTTCTCGGACCGAGAAAGGGGAACTGCTTGGCGCTGCATATTAGAACTCATTAAAGCCCGATTCGCATCATTGTGCTCAATAAAAGGAATGAGAGACCCTCCAATAGAAAAATATTGGAAAGGAAAAATACTTCTAACATGAATCTGTTCCCATGCAATAGTCAGGAATTCTTGACGATATCTAGCTGGAACAACCTGCTCTTCCTGAATACCTTGATTCAAGGACAAAGAATTTCCTGCTGCTATCATATAATATTCATCTCTATTTGGTGATAGATAAACCACCTGTCTCGCTTTTTTTTTTTTTTCTTTCTCAGCAGATATTTCATAAAACGGACTCTCTATGGATCCCCACAAGTGATCAATTCTCGCATGAATTGCTAAGGATCCAGTAAGTCCAACATTGATTCCTTCGGACGTGTCAATTGGACAAATACGCCCATAGTGACTCGGATGAATATCTCGGCTCCGAAAACTTGCAGTTCTCCCGGTCAACCCTCCAGGACCTAAACAACTAACTTTTCGCCCATGAACAGTTTGTGTCAATGGATTCGTTTGATCAAAAACTTGAGATAACGGGTATGTACCAAAAAAGGTCTCATAAGTAGTTATTAATAAAATCGAAGTTGAAGTTGGAGTTACCAAAGTTTGGGGAGTCGGTTTCGATTGACGTATGAATACTCTACGAATAGTTTTTTGAACTGCATGTTGTAAACGACCAAGAGCCAGTCCGAATTGATCTTGTAACAGATCCGCAACCGAACGAATACGTTTATTTTTCAAGTGATTCATATCGTCATCGTCAAGTATACCCGTTCCAAATTTCATTCCAATCAAATGATCCGTAGCGGCCAATACATCTCGTGGTAACAAAAATGTATTGTTCTGAGGTATATCAAGATTAAGTCTCCGATTCATATTTCGTCGACCAATCCTTCCTAATTCACATTTTTGTTGAAAAAATTTCTTTTGTAATTCCTCACATAAGGACTCCGAAAATACCAGGTCCCCACCTACACAAGCAAATTGTTGATAAAACTCCAAAATAGCTTTTTCTTTTGACTCAATCCTCTTCTTCTCCTTAGCATTCGGGAAAGACAAAAAAATTTCAGGGTAGGAAACATTATCCAGAATTTCTCTTAGATTCGAACCCATAGCTGATGATAGAACTAGAATAGATATCTTTTGTTTTCTACTCACGCGAGCCCATATCCTTTCTTTTTTATCAATTGCTAATTCTGATCTTCCTCCCCAATCTGATATTATAGTCCCAGTGTAGATAGAAATTCCCTTATGGTCTAATTCCGAACGGTAGTAAATACCAGGACTTAGCAATATTTGATTGATCACAATTCGGTATATTCCATTTATAATAAAGGTTCCTAAGGAATTCATTATAGGAATGTTTCCAATAGAAATGGTTTGCTTTTGCACATCGAAACCAAAAATTAATCTTGCGGATACATATAATTCGGAAGAATAGGTGAGTGATTCATACACAGCATCCCTTTCTTTTATCGAGGGTTCTAACAATTGATATCCTTTCGCAAATAATTGAAATGCAATTTCATGATCTGGGTCTTTAATTGTTGGAAACTTGTCAAGTTCTTCTGCCAAGGCTTGATTAATGAACCTACAAAATCCCTCGAATTGGATCTGACTAAATCCGGGTATTGTGGACATTCCCTCGTTTCCATTCCGGAGCATCTTAATCTTAAGTTTCCTGTTTATCAAAGAAAAATTCCATTATCAGCTCACTCTTCATCAATCCCTATGGATTGATCTAGCAATCATGGAATCTATATTCTGTTTACTGAATCACATGAAATTCTAGGGAACTCCACATACGTATTTCATATATGTATTTCATACATATGAATAGAGACTATTTTGACGAAAGTTCGAGTTTTCCAGGGGAGGGGTACAAATGGAATGAAAATGAATTGATAAAACATTCCTAGAAAAAAATTCTGCTACTTATACTTTCATGATATTCTAATCAGATTGAATGGCAAAGATTTCTCATTTTATCTCCTTTCTATTATTAATGTAATAAAGCCCTAATATAAATATAATAAATACACTAGAAAGTTTGACTTTACTTCGATTTAGAATAGCGCGCTTACTTTAATCTCAAAAAATAATTTGAGGGTTCCTTTTTATTTCGGAGTAGTAGAATTGCTAGAAAATTTAGGATTTCACTTGGATAGGCTAAGATAGTCAGGTTATACTCTATATCAGAATATCAGAGCAAATTTCCCTATTTTTATCCAAGATATTTAATGCTTTGAAAAATTAAAGCACGATTCCCCATAGACATATGTACATAAGGGGGATCTTTGGATAATAATGTTGTTCGGACCTGCAGTTTACCTATACACAGATTAGGCATAAAGCGATAATATTTTATTATGCCATTAAAAGGAAGGGGGAGATAATACCTATTTAAGAGTCGTTCACTACTTAACGGTTCTAATTCGTTCTGAATTTTGCAGCTTGTGACTAGAAATCCACTTTATTCTCCTTTTCCATCTTAATAGAAAGAAACAGAAAGTTTTATTGTATTAGCAGTATCCGTTTTATTTTAAGATAGAAGCTATCGAAGAGAATAATAGAAACAGGATCAAAAAAAGCAGGAATAAATTTTTTGAAAAAGATTGAAAAAGATTGGAAAAAAGTAAGGGGAATTATATTCCAAATAAAAAAAAGGGGTTTTTGTAAGAAAACGTGCATGAATACTTGCTCTTTTCTCGATTTTCGCTCGGATTTTTTGGCGGCATGGCCAAGCGGTAAGGCAGGGGACTGCAAATCCTTTATCCCCAGTTCAAATCTGGGTGCCGCCTGATCAATAAAATACTTAGGTTTATAGTACTGATCAAACTCGAGAAATTAGTACTCCGCATAAGTTTGGGCAAGAGAGTAACCAGGCCTGCCGATACTGTGTTTTTAGAATCCATACCAGACCGTAGCATAGTTCTATCCTCAAACTAGGGTTTGCTTTGGCGTTAGTGGCAAAAAAAAAGGTTCCCAATAGGGAAGGGATATTGATTCGATTTGAGAATTTAAAACTACGAGGATAAGATGTCAGAAATCTTGGTATCCAAAGAAAGGTTCCTAAGGTAAGGGGCATTCCTTTTTTTTTTCAATTTAAGATTTAAGAAGGGGCTCCACGAAGGAATATCAAGACTTCCTAATTATCATACATTATCGTACATCTTATTTTATCTATATACACTTTAAAGTAAGGACTACTTATTCTAACGAGAATCAGATTAAACAGGCCGATCCTAAGTTAATTTAGGAAGGGTTGTAGGGTTTAGGTCAAAAATAAATATAGGTAAGATCGGTATCCAAAAAATATTTATTTGTCCATAATTTTATGGTATACTCGGGTGTCCTTTGCTTATAAAAAAAAATAGAGTAACAAAAGGAATAAAAAATATTCCTATTCCCGCTTCTTCTATTCAGTATTTAGGACATCATTCCCGTACTCTTTTTTAAGTAAAAGGGCTATGCTATGTATCATATTTATACTTAATGCTCTCTAATTCTACTGGAATTCCTATAAGAATAAGAATTTGTTAGGAGTAAATTGCTTGAACTGATTGATCCATAGCTTTAGCGTAGAGTAGAATCCCTTTTTGACTCTGTACCCTTGACTCCACTATGATTATTGATCAATAGTAGAATAATTCCTTCATAGAAATAGGAGACATAATTTAGATGGATATAGTAAGTCTCGCTTGGGCTGCTTTAATGGTAGTCTTTACATTCTCTCTTTCACTAGTAGTATGGGGGAGGAGTGGACTCTAGGGATACTACTAATTGATTGAATAATCAAATTATTGTATCAACTCTTTTCTTTAATTGATCGTTTTGCATTAATCATTTTGTCAAACGTTATTCTTTAATCTTTTTTTTTTTTTAGTTTTGTTTCACTCCGATAATATAATAGAAAGACTCTAAAGTGTCGTAGAAAAAACTATATGTAGTTCTTTCTACCACACTTTAAGATTCCAACCAGATCCTTTCATTTAAGACTTGGATTTTTTTTATTTAATCCCTTTTGCATTTCTTCAATGATTACTAATTAATCATTTTGGCTGACTGTTTTTACATAAATAATAAGTAAAAAAGCAGTAGGAATTAGAATGAACAGTGCAGTAGCAATAAATGCGAGAATATTGACTTCCATAACCTCTTTATTTTTTATTTTCACAATAACTCGGGATATAATCCCATGGGGAGGAAAAAGGGGTCTCCTGTAAATTCAAAAAAGGGGTATCCTGTAAATTCAAGGGTAGAGCTTGCAGTCTGATAATACTGAATCAATTCAATATTATGAATATCGGATCTATCAAATCAATTCATAGTTGAGAGGGGAATACTATAACATAGGAAGACCCTTTATCCATATTAAGACCAAAATGGTTTTTTTGATTGAATTAGGAATTCCCTCTTTTCTTTTTTTAATCCTTTTCTACTTTTTCTTTTCTATACCTCTAACCCATGATCTTTCTTAATCTTATCCAATTTCCCTTCCTTTTTATTATAGTTATACATACAATTAAATTATGTATGTATGTATTATATGACCAACTTTCTATGGGTCACATGGACATCCACATACAAATAAGCAGTAGAACTGACATGGGGAAAAGAGATCTTAAATAATAAGGGAATACTATTTAGGTATGGATTCCGGTAAAATACCGGTATTCTATATCATATGTGTGTCTTTCTTTATCGATTGGGACTAGTGAAAAAAAAATTCCTATACGCTGCCCCTCCCTCTTTAATGAGAGATCCAAAATAAAAAAGCGACGTAAGGGTGCCTTATGGTTATGGGTATTTGATCTTGCTCCCTCCCCCTTTTTTCATGGAAAAAGGAAATAGGAATTTATCCATTCATTAAACCCTAGTTCGGGACTGACGGGGCTCGAACCCGCAGCTTCCGCCTTGACAGGGCGGTGCTCTGACCAATTGAACTACAATCCCCGCGGGATGTATGGGATACCTATTCTTAAATAAAAACATAAGAAGATTCGCTTCGTCTCCCCTACTCTAAGAAATAGATGAATCATATCCTACATACCTACCTATTAGATGCGGATATAGTGAGAGCGATATACCTAATATGTCGTACTTTTTTATCACTAAAAATGGATAATAATCCACCCTTCAATAAGAAAAACTCTTTTGTTTGTAAGAAAGGAATGAGAGAGATATGGGTTATAAATATAATTTCTCCCTTTTTTCTTTATCTTTTATTTGTATAGATCAGATCAGACATTTTATTTTATGGAAGAAATACAAAAGGATTTAGTTCATATTCCCGAAGTCCTAGATTTTTGGGCCGAGCTGGATTTGAACCAGCGTAGACATATTGTCAACGAATTTACAGTCCGTCCCCATTAACCGCTCGGGCATCGACCCAGGAAGAATTTATTCTAGGGTTTTTTATAATCTATGATTAACCTCCTTTCAAAATACTTCCTACCCCCAGGGGAAGTCGAATCCCCGCTGCCTCCTTGAAAGAGAGATGTCCTGAACCACTAGACGATAGGGGCATCACTAGACGATAAGGCCATATACAACCACTCGTGATTATACTATAATCATATTATGAGCAGTTTTTTGGAATTGTCAATATACTCGAAAAGTATAACTAGATCCAAAGTAAAGAGTTTTTCCTACTTTTCTGTTATGTTTTCATCTAGGAGTTTTTTTAGTTGCTGATTAGATTAATTCATGGATCATCCCCTACTTTATTAGGGAAATTCATTTAAAGGGTATAGAATAAAAATGGATTACTAAATAGGAATTCTATATCCATATTAGTTATTAGTTCAGTATCAGGTAGTTATTTGATTGATCTAAGATGAAAAAGAGTCCAATTTCATTTCTTTTTTGCAATTTACATTTGGTGCTTTATTTAGTGTTCAGAACAAAAATCCATGCATCCCGCACTAAGTCATAAAATTGTATAAAAAAAAATGGAGAAAGTTTCAAAAACAAAGAAAAAAGGGGTAGAAAAGTATTTCATAAGATTCGAACCGATGACTTACCTCTTAGCACGGCATTACTCTACCACTAATTTTAAAAGCCCTTTATCGGATTTGAACCGATGACTTATGCCTTACCATGGCATTACTCTACCACTGAGTTAAAAGGGCTTTTTGTTTAATTCAAAAATTTGACACTTTGATTTCCCATTATGGGGCTACTCCATAATGTACATATTATATGTATAGGTAGAGATATTATGTAGCGATTATATATGTATATATCGATATATAGAAATATAGAAGTTTAGTCATGGCGAGGTTCAAAATCTTGCGAGCTCAAAATATTGAGAAAATTAAGAAAAATAAGAAACAAGAAAATATTTCATATTCTCTCTTATAACTTGCACAAAACTAAAGTAGAGGTTTTTTTATATAATAAAATAGGTGAAGAAAGAGTGGACACAATAAAAAAACCATACCCTACATAACTGAAATCTTCCTCGTTCAGGGTTTTCCATTTCCGAAGACTAGTAAAATAGACGGATTCTGGAACCCTACGAATTAAATTACCCAATATGATTCGTGGAAGGAGCATTTGGTAATGGTCTTGATCCTCTATGTTCTTTTTTTATGCGTTCTTAGTTCTATTTTGATTCTTTTAAACAAGAATCTAATAAAATAGAATTGAGTGAGTGGAAAAAAGGAGAGAGAGAGGAAAGTGGTAAATGGAGAGAATCGACTAAGCAGAGACTTTTAGGATCTTCTTTACATCAGGTAAATCCGCCGCTCCTGTCCGTTTTTTCTTTAACTGATGACTCTTTGTTTCTTACTTCTATCAAGCCGCAGGGAAGGAAAGTCTAGGATGAATTTTTAAAAAGCATCTCACTCTTTCTCTACGACTGGTACTTAATGATAAGTGGGGGAAGGAAACATCTTCCATAATTTTTTTGTTAGAATTGAACAAAAAGGAAAAAAGGAATTTAGAGGGACAGTCTTATCCCCTAGTGTATATTGTAGGAATAATAAAAGTATTCCGTACAGCAGTCTGGCACACTTACGTCCTCGCAAAGTAAATAATGATCGTTGTAGTTATAACCGTAGAATAGGATCCTAATCGAAATACATACATTTGGTTCCGACGCCATTGGCATGGTTAAGAAGAGATGGAATGTATTTTACAGACGAGAATGGGTATCTAAATCCTAAATAAAGTAAAGGCCGGCGATCGAAATAGAAGTACCAACCGCTCAGTGTCATGAACCTTCTCCATCTGATTCAATAAGGGGGAATTAGCCTCCTTCTCCATCCAATGGATATCCTTGACAAAGGGTACTATTTATATCATAATCTACATGTAGCGGGTATAGTTTAGTGGTAAAAGTGTGATTCGTTCTATTAATAACGGAATTTGAAATGAGATACTTAAATCCTTAAGTTTTTTATATTCCGATGAAAACTTTAGTTCTTATAAAGGATTTAATCCTTTTCCTCTCAATAGCATATTGAGGAAGAATAGAAATTCTCGCGATTTGTATCCAAAGACTAATTGAAATTGCATCCAAAATACAAATTAGATTAGGAGTACAGAGTCGCGAAGCATAATTTTGCATTGGAGTAATTATTCCCATTTTTAAAATATGAGTAAAGGATCTATGGATGAAGATACTAAAAAGTTTATTTCCAATCGTAACTAAATCTTCTTTTGTTAAAAAAGGAATAAGGAAGCCAAATAGCTAAAAAACGATAGTTTTGGTTTACTAGAACCATCAGCATATTGTTTCAGCTCGGTGGAAACCAAATTCTTTTCCTCGAGGATCTCTTGAATGAAATTAGGGAACGAAGTAAGTAGATTAGATGGATTTAGATCGAAGTTCTATTTCCTAATCTATAAGGATCATCTAGAAAGCGGAGAGCTTTGGTTCCATTCAAATAGAAAAGCTGACATAGATGTTAAGTGGTGAGAATATCCATAAAGGAGCCGAATGAAATCAAAATTTCATGTTCGGTTTTGAATTAGAGACGTTAAAAATAATAAACCAGCGTCGACTATAACCCCTAGCCTTCCAAGCTAACGATGCGGGTTCGATTCCCGCTACCCGCTCCATTCTTTATCTCTATAAAAATAAAAGGAGTATTCTTTTTGTCTAGACATGGTAAAGGCCTGTATTCAACCTTCTTTGTCAACCAATTTTTGGTACTCTAGAGCGGAGTAGAGCAGTTTGGTAGCTCACGAGGCTCATAACCTTGAGGTCACGGGTTCGATTCCCGTCTCCGCACTTAGCAGTCCGTATAAAAGGACTCTTCTATTTCTCTAGATATGGTAGAGGGTTGGGTGGTATCCAACTTTTTTGATTCATTAGTTCCCGGCCCTAGAGGGAAAAATTGAGCAGTTTGCGAAGGCGCTTGCCCCCAGAACGCGCAAGGCTCCTCCCGACTCTGCGTAAAATAAAAATGAAATGAAAGAAAGGCACGGTCTACTTCTCCTCTCCCTTTAAAAGAAGTTTGCGAGTTCTTTGTCTCAGTGAATACCCGATTTACGGAGCCCTTTCTGGCTCCGTAGCGTCCCCCTTTTTTGAGTGGGATGCAAAGGAAGGATAAGATAGTAAGGGATACGATACGGTATTAGACTAACACCTACTTAAATACTTAAGTGAATATAAGTAGTTAAACAGTCAACTAGACTAAACTTTTTATCATAGTACTTTACTAAAAGTAAATTAAGGGGGCGAGCGGCGGGAATCGAACCCGTACCTTCTCCTTGGCAAGGAGATGTTTTACCATTGAACTACGCTCGCTACGCTATATATTTTATAGCGTATATCCGCTTGGGTCGACCGTCTATGTCTGGGTCGACCGTTTCGTTTCATTTTCTATTATATTATAGTTTTCCTTTTTTTATTGTCTGTCAATGAATATTCTAAAATGAATATTCTAATGGGAATGGAATTTCATAATACTGAAAGAGAAGAGGTAGCAATTCGGAACGCAAATTGCCTTTTAATTTTAATACGTCTCACTATTCGAATGTTTTCGAAGAAATGCCCTTTTTATTTATTTTGTACCTGGCTACTAAAATACTAAACAAATTTAAGAAATGAGAGAATTCAGAATAGCTACCAGAAAGACTAGCCCAATCCATAATGATGTACCGGAAAATACAACGTTTTTATTATTTGACCAACCATCAGGAGAAGCAAATACAAGGGGTACACTAATTACTAAGACTGAGGAAGTCGCAATTAATGCAAAAACAGCTAATTGGAAAGCAATAGTCATATTTCTAATCCTCCAAGCTACCATCAAATAAAGTTGACTACATATTTGATCCCTCACTTAATCAAAATTGTAAAAAAATACAAGAAGTAGGAGGGGTTTAATCATGAATCCATTGATTCTTCTCTTTAATTAAAACTTATTTTTACTTACCGCTTTTTTTATTTGGATATGGCGGTGAGGAGAGGGAATTTAGTCTCTATTTCACAAATTTCACAAGCGGGTATATAGGATCATATATCCGTGTATACAGTATACAGAGATATGTCTAAAAGGGACTTGCATCTGAGATCTTTCTAGAGGTTAGTAGATCTTTTTATATGGCTATGTTCTATTTGTAGGAGTAAAATAGGGATTAGGCTGTGGAGAGATGGCTGAGTGGTTGATAGCTCCGGTCTTGAAAACCGGTATAGTTCTAGCAACTATCGAGGGTTCGAATCCCTCTCTCTCCTTTTGCTTATTGAATATGTTTTTTTCTTTCATTTTTTTTCTTTATTCTGTCCCTTATCTTTCTTTCATAAAAAGGAATGAATGGCTCGGCTAGATGGAATAACCGAGCCAGAACAGAAAAAAAGAAAACATTAGTTCGAACAGATATAAATAAGAAAATCTTAGTTAAGAGGGTTCATGTAAAGAACAGGTTCCAAATCACGATCGATCCCCTTTTCAAAACCTGCAGCAGCAGCTCGGGCTCTTCCTGCATGCCACAAATGGCCCACAAAAAAGAAGAATCCTAGAACAAAATGAGAAGTCGATAACCAACTTCTAGGAGAGACATAATTAACTGCATTGATCTCGGTAGCTACGCCACCTACAGAATTTAAAGAGCCTAAAGGAGCGTGGGTCATATATTCTGCTGAACGGCGTTCTTGCCAAGGTTGTATGTCTTTTTTCAACCTACTCAAGTCCAAACCGTTGGGGCCCCTTAGAGGTTCTAACCAGGGAGCGCGAAGGTCCCAAAAACGCATAGTTTCCCCTCCAAAGATAACCTCCCCAGTTGGGGAACGCATTAGATATTTACCTAAACCTGTGGGTCCTTGAGCGGATCCGACATTAGCTCCAAGACGCTGGTCTCTAACTAGAAAAGTAAATGCTTGAGCTTGCGAAGCTTCTGGCCCGGTGGGTCCATAAAACTCACTCGGATAAGCCGTATTATTGAACCATACAAAACAACAAGCGATAAAACCAAAGAGAGATAAAGCAGCTAAACTATAAGACAAGTAAGCTTCTCCGGACCATACAAATGCACGGCGAGCCCATGCGAAGGGTTTGGTTAAGATATGCCAAATTCCGCCAAATACACAAATGAAGCCCAACCATACATGCCCACCAATTATATCTTCTAAATCGTCCACACTAACAATCCACCCTTCTCCCCCAAAAGGAGATTTTAGTAAATAACCAAATATAACACTGGGGCTAAGGGTCAAATTGGTAATTTTTCTTACATCTCCCCCCCCAGGGGCCCAGGTATCATATACACCGCCAAAATAAAGAGCCTTGAGTACTAGAAGAAAAGCACCTAGACCTAACAAAATTAGGTGAATACCCAAAATTGTAGTCATTTTATTTCTATCTTTCCATACATAACCAAAAAATGGAAAAGATTCTTCAAGAGTCTCGGGTCCCAGAAGCGCGTGATAAATGCCACCGAAACCTAAGACTGCGGAGGAAATTAGGTGAAGTACTCCAGATACAAAGTACGGAAAAGTATCTAGAACTTCTCCCCCTGGCCCTACTCCCCAACCTAGAGTAGCTAAGTGTGGAAGCAAAATTAACCCTTGTTCATACATGGGCTTTTCTGGTACGAAATGAGCCACTTCAAATAGGTTCATTGCTCCGGCCCAGAATACGATTAATCCGGCATGGGCTACGTGAGCTCCAAGTAGCTTACCGGACAAATTGATAAGTCTGGCATTCCCAGCCCACCAAGCAAAGCCGGTGGTTTCTTGGTCACGACCAGCTAAAACGAAAGTTCCATTAAAGAGCGTTTCCACGTGGTAGAACCTCCTCAGGGAATATAAGATTTTCATGAGGCTGATCCTGAGCTGCCATCCAAGCACGAATACCCTCGTTTAAAAGAATATTTTTGGTGTAGAAAGTCTCAAATTCAGGATCTTCCGCTGCACGGATTTCCTGGGAAACAAAGTCATAGGCACGTAAGTTCAGAGCCAGGCCAACTACGCCAATAGCACTCATCCATAAACCGGTGACGGGTACAAATAGCATAAAGAAATGTAACCAACGTTTATTGGAAAAAGCAACACCAAAGATTTGGGACCAAAAGCGGTTAGCAGTAACCATTGAATAAGTTTCTTCAGCTTGAGTTGGGTTAAAAGCGCGGAAGGTATTTGCACCATCACCGTCCTCAAATAGAGTGTTTTCTACAGTCGCTCCATGAATAGCGCATAGCAGAGCCGCACCTAATACTCCGGCAACTCCCATCATATGGAATGGGTTCAACGTCCAATTATGAAATCCTTGGAAGAAAAGGATGAATCGAAATATTGCTGCTACCCCAAAACTCGGCGCAAAGAACCAACCGGATTGCCCCAGTGGATAAATAAGGAATACAGAAACAAAAACAGCGATTGGACCAGAGAATGAGATTGCATTATAAGGCCGCAATTGAACAGACCGAGCAAGTTCAAATTGGCGTAACATGAAACCTATTAGTGCAAAAGCCCCGTGGAGAGCTACAAAAGTCCATAGACCGCCTAATTGACACCAACGAGTAAAATCTCCTTGTGCTTCCGGCCCCCATAGTAGCAACAAAGAGTGTGCTAAACTATTAGCAGGGGTAGAAACTGCTGCGGTTAAGAAATTACAACCTTCCAAATAGGAACTAGCCAATCCATGGGTATACCAAGAAGTTACAAAAGTTGTCCCTGTAAACCAACCCCCTAAAGCAAAATAAGCACAAGGAAAGAGCAATAGGCCGGACCATCCTACAAAAACGAATCGGTCCCTTCGTAACCAGTCATCCATAGTATCAAATAGATCATTTTCTTCTTTAGGAACTCTACCAAGGGCTATAGTCATAGTGATCCTCCTATTCAATTACTTCAACCATTTCCGAGCACCTTCTGTCACTTCCAAGGCATATGATAGTTTTCTTATCTGTGGACGATTTGTTTCTCGTTCAATGCCCTTTTTCAATGGTCTCGAAGATAGAAATTTTTTATTTTTCTCTATGGAGTCACAACCGAGGTCGTGGTAAATCCATGAATTTGATTCGGTTTGTTTTTCTTATACTTTATACTATAGAAATCAACATTTCAATTCAGCATTATTTCATGACCCCTAGCTTTAAAAAAAAGTCTATCTTTTAAGGGAAAGAGGATTCTTAAAAAAAATGGATTTTCAAAATCTATTTTTATGTGTAGCGGAAAGGGGTTGCGATTTCTTCTTATTCCTATAGAACATCTAGTAACAAGAATATGAAATCATAAATAACAAAAAATTCTTGTCTTGCGCGATCTAAGTCTAAGGAAATACAAAAAATTCGCTTATACAATTTCATCTACATCGAATTTATATATCAGAATAGCGGATAGAGGCAGCATTCAAGGAGTCAGATCTACTTACTTTATGGTTCTTTCCAATTTTATGTTGGGTTTGATAAGAAGCCTTTTTGCTTTCTTGATAAATAATCGACAAAAAAAAATCGTTTTTTCTTTTTTATATAACCTGCTTGTTTTATTATAACAAGTCCTATAGAGAAATGCCCGCTAAAGATAAAATCTATCTTATTCTCTCTCGGCCAATATCAATTTTTAGAAAGAAAAAACAACAATTTTCTTCTTTTTTTATTAACATTAAGAAAAAAGAATATAACTAAAATGGAATTGGCAATATAATTTTTATATCCTTTTGAAAGAAAAAAAAGGTTTTTTGCAATCATTATTTCTTGTCTCTATCATATCACGGAAACCCTTGGATTTGGAACGGGGAGAGATGGCTGAGTGGACTAAAGCGGCGGATTGCTAATCCGTTGTACAATTTTTTTGTACCGAGGGTTCGAATCCCTCTCTTTCCGCTCCCTCGGATCATTTGGGACTTTCGAATTGGAAAGAATTCTGACCCCCGGATTTTCTCATAGATAAATGTACGAAACAAATCCAATTTGTAAGAAAAAATTCAAAAAAAATGGAATTTTTACTCCTCGCGCCCAGGATTCCGTCCTGGGTCATTAGATAAGAATCCAAAGATAAAGAGGGAAACAAAGAATATCACTACTGTATAAACAAAAAGTTTGAGAGTAAGCATTACATAATCTCCAAGATTTTTTTTTAAGGAATAGATTACCTGTTTTTCCTTACCACACGGATCCACTAGGATAGATTTTGTTTATTTTGATACCTAAAAATGCAAAAATGAATTCTTGAAAAAAATTGCAAGAATTCATTTATAATAAGTACTCTTATCAATATCAAAATAGGGTTAGGTATTGTGTAGGTACCTGCTCAACGTAAGTGCAGAAGGGTAGAAAGGCTGATCCAAATTTATTGCTGCAGCTATCTATTCAATGTGAAAGAATTTTCATTTTAGAATCGAAGGTTCATAATATAAAAATATAAAAGTTCTCCGCTTTTACCCATTTTTATAATTTTTTGGAATTAATACATAATTTAATTTAGCGGGCAGAGTACTAAAGATTTCATCGAAAACTTACAGCAGCTTGCCAAACAAAGGCTAATAGAAAAAAGAAAAGAGGTATGACAGGCATAACATCCACGATTGGGTTGAAAATAGCATAAGCTTCGGGCAATTTGGCAAAGAAAAAACTAGTAGTCGGATAAAGAATAGAATTAAAACAGATACAGGTTAAACTAAGTATATTAGGCATAACAAGCATTTCATTCTTGTAGAGTAAATAATTGGATTTTGATTGAGTTATTTTTCTAAGGGAAATAAGGAAAAGGCAGATTCTAAATCTAAATCTTTTTTCTTCGGACTTTCCCAAACACAAAATACCTCCTTGTATTTGCACTCTCAAATGAGAGTGGAATAAATTCGACTTTCATATAATATCTTAATAGAATTCCATGTAATGATCAATGCATTTTTTTGATTCTATATTATCTGCATGTCTAGAATACTAGCAAGAGAATATCCCTCATTTTTTATGTAATTGAAATGGGATTGACGAATAACAAATAAACAGAATACTGTTTATTAGTGTCGCATAAAACCCGAAATGGGGCGTGGCCAAGTGGTAAGGCAGCGGGTTTTGGTCCCGTTACTCGGAGGTTCGAATCCTTCCGTCCCAGATTGTTTTGGATAGTACTCTAGATGAGACAAAAGTTTAGTAAAGAGAATAATGATATCTTATGAACTCTTAGATTAGATGCATTTCTAAGCATTCATTTTCTTTCTCAGAAAACATAATCAAGTCTTAAGTCCAGCTAAATTGAATATCGTTATTTTATGAAAAAATTGTGTCTATCAGGCACATTCAGGATATGCCTACGCTATTTACTTAGTCATATTTTTTTCTTACTTTTTTTTGTATTCTAGTCGAATAAGTATGGAAGTACGAGAATTCTATAACTACCAAAAACTTTCAATCTTTTCATTGGAAAACTTTTTTTAGTTAATAGTTAATTTTTTTTGTTACCTAAAAAATATATTGCTAATCTAATTCTAATATAGGAATTAAATTAATTAGTAATTCATTTAATTAAACTTTTTTGGAGGTTGATAGTTTATTTATTGGGGAAGAGTTGATCCTTCTCTTCTACACTTTAAAATTGATGATCTCGAACCATCCGTTGAGAATGGAAATTTAATAATAAATAAATAAGTCTTAAACAAACCTGTTTAGTCGTCTTTTTCGAACTATGTTTCATTCATATGATAGAATATGGGTTTAAATAAATTGGATCTTTGTGGGGGCTTCGATAAATACTTAACTTTATTTTATCCATATTGCTCCATAGATAGCAAGTTTGAATTAGTATACACAAAACTAAGCCAATGACTATTCATGATTCCATCCATATTGGATTAATTGTCTATACCACTTTGCAATGAAAAGAGGAATGTTTGTTATGGTAAAACTTCGTTTAAAACGATGTGGTAGAAAGCAACGTGCGACTTGAAGGACATGATCGATTGTGGATTTTGCTATCCACCATTTTTTATAGTAATTAAAATGCTCTTGACTCGACATAGTCTGTTCTATTCGTCCCGAACCAAATTTGCGCTGGGTTGTTTATTTTTAAGTAAATAGTACACAATGGAGCTCGAGAGGATAGAATTGATTTTTTATCAAGGGAAAGGATCTAGGGTTAGTGAAAACTAATAAATTAGGCCCACTTTGTCAGTCTATCCTTAATATAGAAGTAGAAAGGTTAAAATAAGAAGAAAGCCCCGTTTTGGAAGATAGGGAAAACTCTTTCAATTAAAAGTATATCAGAATAAATCCTCCTTATTTGATTTCTATAGAAGAGGGATATTATATTATCGAAGGAAATAAGAAAAAAGGGTATGTTGCTACTCTTTTGAAAGAAAAAAGAATAGGAATTCCCGAAGTAATGTCTAAACCCAAGGATTTCACAAATCAAAGATAAAGGATTCCAGAACAAGTAAACACAATTTTCAATTGTCTCAACAACAGAATTGGATCAGAATAAGGAATAAAAATCAATTCGTTCGAAATGAGACAACGAAAAGAGTTTAGAGACGACTCAAAAATTTTCGAAGTATTTAGCCTTTGAAGTCTGTCAGTCAAAATTAGCCAACTTGAGTCATGAGTATAAATGAAATTCGTTTTTTCTGTAAAGAAATTAATGCACGTAATAGTCTTATTTCTATTATTATAGACAGAAATTCGAATCATTTTCTCGAGCCGTATGAGGAGAAAACCTCCTATACGTTTCTAGGGGGGGGTGTTGTTTATCTACATCTATCCCAATAAGCTGTCTATCGAATCGTTGCAATTGATGTTCGATCTCGAAGAGAAGGAAGAGATCTTCGAAAAGTAGGTTTTTATGATCCGATAAAGAATCAAACTTGTTTAAATGTTCCAGCTATTCTGTATTTCCTTGAAAAGGGTGCTCAACCGACAAGAACTGTTTATGATATTTTAAGGAAGGCAGAATTATTTAAAGAAAAAGAAAGAATTTTGAGTGAATTGAAGAACTAAATGAATAAAAAAGTAGGAGAAGATCACTAGTATTCCTCGTTCTCTAATTATTTAGACACAATTTACATCCTTCTTAGTCCTATTTGGATTTATGTCGTGCCAATCCAACATAAGCCCCTATTTTATTTACTTTTTCTATCTAATTTGTTTTCTTACCATTCTATTTCCATTGACAAAGGTCTATTGAACAAATAGAATTTGTAGATAGATGGGTCTCTTTAATCCTCACTCCATATTCGATTTTTCTGCCTACACTTCGCTCAAATGATAAGGGTGTCTCTCTTGCATGTATTTTCATACAATATTTTATTTTCTTTAAACTAAAAATCGCTAAAAGAAGGAGAGGAGCATTTTGCCATCGTGATTGGAGTCGCTCTAACTTTAGTGGAATTTAACCAGACCTGTTCATTTTGCCATTTGAGTGTTTTTCATGGTCGATAAAATCTTTCTTTTGATGTCTTGTAGTTCAATGTTTTGGCAGAAGCGCCCGGTGTAATTCCATTGATTTTTTGATTTCGATCGTATCTAAGATCTTTTTTTATCTGGGTTGCTAACTCAATGGTAGAGTACTCGGCTTTTAAGTGCGACTATGATCTTTTACACATTTGGATGGAGCAACAAATTCGTCCAGACTCTTGGTAGAGTCTATAAGACCACGACTGATCCTCAAGGGTAATGAATGGAAAAAATAGCATGTCGTAATAAAATCAATTTTTTTGAATCGAATAAAAATTACGATTTTCTGGGTCTAGTGAATAAATGGATAGAGCCTAGCTCCAATTCTGGTAAAATAAAAAGCAACGAGCTTAACTTCCTAATTGGAATAATTCCCCGCTCTAATTAGACGTTAAAAATAGATTAGTGCCGTATGCGGGGAAAGGTTGGGTTTTCCTATGAGTGGACCCTTTTTTTTTTAGAAATCCTAATTATTCTTGATTATGGATTGAATGTGTAAAAGAAGCAGTATATTGATAAAGGGGTTCCATTCCAAAATCAAAAGAGCGATTGGCCTGCAAAAATAAAAAATTTAATTTATTCTGTTCTCTTTTGTAATTTAGAACAAACATAAACTAATTGTGTAGAAAAGGAGCGGAAAAAGATCTGTGGATTAGACTCCCTTTCTTTCCAGGGTTTGTATTAAAAAATCCAACACCCTGTTCTGACCATATTGCACTATGTATCCCCATTCGATAAACCGAGAAATGCTTCTTCTCTCTGATTCAAGTAGAAATACAAATGGAAAAATTCGAAGGGTATTCAGAAAAACATAAATCTCGTCAACAATACTTTGTCTACCCACTTCTCTTTCAGGAGTATATTTATGCATTTGCCCATGATTATGGATTAAATGATTCCGAACCCGTGGAAATTGTTAGTTGTAATAACAAGAAATTTAGTTCACTACTTGTGAAACGTTTAATTACTCGAATGTATCAGCAGAATTTTTGGATTAACTCGGTTAATCATCCTAACCAAGATCGATTGTTGGATTCCAAAATTAGTTTTTATTCTGAGTTTTATTCTCAGATTCTACCTGAGGGGTTTTCGATCGTTGTAGAAATCCCATTCTCGCTACGAGAATTATCTTGTCCGAAAGAAAAAGAAATACCAAAGTTTCAGAATTTACGCTCTATTCATTCAATATTTCCCTTTTTAGAAGACAAATTTTTGCATTTGGATTATCTTTCACATATAGAAATACCCTATCCTATCCATTTGGAAATCTTGGTGCAACTCCTTCAATACCGTATAGAAGATATTCCGTCTTTGCATTTATTGCGATTCTTTCTCAACTACTATTCAAATTGGAATAGTTTTATTACTTCAATGAAATCTATTTTTCTTTTTAAAAAAGAAAATAAAAGACTATTTCGATTCTTATATAATTCTTATGTATCAGAATATGAATTTTTCTTGGTGTTTCTTCGTAAACAATCTTCTTGCTTACCATTATCATCTTCTG